GCCTTTTGGAAAGAGCCGCTAAACTAAGTTCTCGTTTAGGCGAAGGAAGTATGACTGCTTTACCAATAGTTGAGACTCAATCTGGGGACGTTTCGGCTTATATTCCCACTAATGTCATTTCCATTACAGATGGGCAAATCTTCTTATCCGCGGATTTATTCAATGCTGGAATCCGTCCAGCTATTAATGTGGGTATTTCCGTCTCCAGAGTAGGATCCGCAGCTCAAATTAAAGCCATGAAACAAGTAGCCGGCAAATTAAAATTAGAATTGGCTCAATTTGCAGAGTTAGAAGCCTTTGCGCAATTCGCTTCCGATCTAGATAAAGCTACTCAGAATCAATTGGCAAGAGGTCAACGATTACGGGAGTTGCTCAAACAATCCCAATCATCCCCTCTCGGGGTGGATGAACAGATAGTTACTATTTATACCGGAACGAATGGATATCTTGATCAATTAGAAATTGGACAGGTAAAGAAATTTATTGTTCAGTTACGTACCCATTTAAGAACAAATAAGCCTCAGTTACAAGAAATCATATTTTCTACCAAGGTATTCACCGAGCAAGCGGAAGCCCTTTTGAAAGAGGCTATTCAGGAGCAGATGGAACTATTTCTACTTCAGGAACAAACATAAAGAAATTGGTTATTTCATTTGGTAGAGTCTCTTAGTACGACATAAATTGTTGAGAAAAGAAATGGCTCTGATTCGAATCAGTCCAAATATGTTTCTTGGAATAGCAATCCAAACAAAATAGATGTAAATAAATTGCGTCCAATAGGATTTGAACCTATACCAAAGGTTTAGAAGACCTCTGTCCTATCCATTAGACAATGGACGCTTCTCGTCCCGATTCTCTTCTTTCTGATTCCTCCTTTCCATTCCCTGTTTGGATAAAAACAGAAACAATCAGATTGTATGCGTCTTAGGGAATAAAGACGCATATTCAAATCAATGATGGATGTATTATGATTCATATCGAGCGGGTAGCGGGAATCGAACCCGCATCGTTAGCTTGGAAGGCTAGGGGTTATAGTCGACGTCGATTCATCACTATTCACGTCTCTAATTCAAAACCGAACATGAAACTTTGGTTTCATTCGGCTCCTTTATGGAATAAAGGATAGATTCCCCGATTTAGGGCGTAAAGTAACCTAAACGAAAAAATTGACGATGTATGATATTAGTATGGAAATGGAAAGGTATGGAAATAAAAGAAGGAAGTCATAGCAAATCGGAATAAGAAAAATTCGATCCATAACACCTATGTCAGCTTTTCTGTCTGAATGTATCCAAAGCTACTCGCTTTCTAGATGATCCCTCTAGAGGAGGGGTATTATAAAAACCCTTCTAGTTACTTCGTTCCCTATTTCTACTGACATGAATCCTTAGGAAAAGAATCTTATTTCTACCGAGCTGAAACAATATATGCCGATGGCCCCGGTAAACCGAAGTCACCGTTTAATAGCTATTTGGCTTCAATCTCCCCTTTACAAAAATCGAAGATCTAGTTACGATTAGAAATACACTTTTGTATCTTCATCCATGGATCTTTTACTCATACTTATCTAATTCTAATTGGAAAACTCAAAAAATTATGCTTCGCAATTCCATAATCCCAGTTTTTGGATGCAAATCGCGAAAATTATATTCTTCCCCAATTGTGGCATTGATAGGAAAGGGTTAAACCCTTATAAGAAATAAAGTTTTTGATCGGAATATGAACAAACCGAAAGAACCCTTAACTATTTCAGTTGGTAATAGAACGAATCACACTTTTACCACTAAACTATACCCGCTACATTGTGATTATTGTATAGGAATGGCCCATTTGTCGAACAAGGAGATGAGGCGCGATCAAGATATTGTGAATATTAGAGTGCTGACATGCCCTGTCTCCGGGGATACTTGATGAAATAGGGCAAGAGGATAAATAAAAAACCTTTTTGTTTTGCTGTAGAAGTCGTTAATCAGAGGGCCGATAGAATCGGCGAGGTTGGAACAGAAAAAGAAGTTTTGTTATAGTTCCATTTTTTTTTTTATCAAGTCAAGCGTTTATTTAAACAAAACAAAGCTTGTCTCTTAAAGCTTGTCTCTTGAGTACTTGAGGGAACATACATACGCTTTTCCCATTCCAATAAAAAAAAGCAACGATGAATCAAAGGAAAAATAAGGAAATAACAATATAATAAATTTCCTTCATATCATAGAAATCGAAATAGCTCTTGTTGCTGCTTCAACTCAATAACATATTGAGTTTTCCAATTTCTCATTTTAGGTTAGGTTGAAAAGGGGGGGAATGGCCTGGCCAGTGCCTAGCCAGGCCGGGAGAACAAAAGAAGAACCTTTCGAACGAAATAAAATCAAAGAGGGATCTTTTTTTCCTTTAGAGATACCTGTTTTGAATGGTTGTATAAATAGGATTTCTTATACAATTCATATATATCTCTAGAATAAAGAAAAAGAAATATTAATCTTTACTTCACACGTCGTGTCACATATGAATTATTCATTTTTTTTTTTCAATTTGGAGAGATGGCTGAGTGGACTAAAGCGGCAGATTGCTAATCTGTTGTACGAGCTATTCGTACCGAGGGTTCGAATCCCTCTCTCTCCGTTTCCTACGCTCACTTGATATTTATCTTTCTCATTCTATAAACCCCGAGTCCCTTTGGTTTGGTTGGATTGATGATTTCATTGAAATAAATGAAATGTATGGAATAGATCAAATTTGAAGTTAAGAAGATGGATTTAGAAACCAAACCAAAAAAGGAAAGAAAAAATCTATTATTCTTTATTCTTCGCGTCCAGGATTACGTCCTGGGTCATTAGACAGGAATCCGAAGATGAAGAGCGAAACAAAGAATATCACCACCGTATAAACGAACAGTTTGAGAGTAAGCATTACAAATCTCCAAGACCTGTTGGGGGAGAAAAAGGGAATAGATTCTCAACCTTTGTACCATCTCATTTTTTGACACCAAGAAACGAAGTGGTTTTTAGAAAAGAAAGGAATTAATAGGAATTCAATTCATTTGTATTGTAATAAAATAAGGTTCTGATTCCTTCGTTACCAAAATAATCTCGTCATACCTACAATGCGATTTGTTGATATTGCATTGCGGGGGCTCAGAATACCGTATGCGCTCCATGGATGGAGGGTCAGAATGAGGAAATGAGGTGATCCGGATTCACGGAGTCTATTGAAGAATGTTCAATGTTTGAATCGAGGGTTCTTGTCTTAATGCACTACTTATCTCATCTTTCTTGGTAAAATTGGTAAAATATTTTTTTTTTTTTTTGAATAAGTCGTGAATCTTTCTAGAACAGTATCAAGGATCTCATCGAAAACTTACAGCAGCTTGCCACACAAAGGCTAAGAGAAAAAAGAGCACAGGTATGACCGGCATAAAATCCACGATTGGGTTCAAAAAAGCATAAGCCTCGGGCAATTTTGCGAAGAAAAAACCACTCGGCTGAAGGGCAGAATTAAGACAGATACAGATTAAACTAAAGATATTAGGCATAACAAATATTTTGTTCTTAGAATAATATCATTTTTATTGAGTTATTTCTTGAAGGGAAAAAATAAAGAAAGAGGGTAGGTAAAAAAGTCCTTCTTTCTTTGAATTCCCCCAATCAAAGATCCTTCAATTGTCAAATTGAATTATACGGAATCATACTTTCATACAATATCTTAATTATCTTAATTTAATTATATGTAATGATCAATGAATTTAGTTTTATTCCGGATCTACACGTGTCGAATCTCAGCAACAACTTCTTTCTTCCATAGATACTGGGCTGGAATTGACGAACACCCGATACCAATATTAATGTATATTCGTGTTTGAATAGAAACATAAATGGGGCGTGGCCAAGCGGTAAGGCAACGGGTTTTGGTCCTGTTACTCGGAGGTTCGAATCCTTCCGTCCCAGATTAATTCCATCTTAACTTAACAAATATTATTTGTTCTCTTTAATCATCTAAATTTCTATTTAGGAGGTTCATGTTGGATACAATGTAATCGTAATCTATTCTTTATTTCTAGTTTTTTTCTTTCTAGTTTGGTTTTTAATGTTAATGATTCTTTTCTGAATTAGACTTTAGCTTTCTATTCTGTATTCTGTTTCCTACACACGGAATTCACTTTCAATGACTGACACACGTATGAAAAATCCATGATTTTGGTATAGGCGTGTGGGGAGCATAGACATAGATCCATTGAAAAGATATTTTTTTTGATTTAATTCAAAATTGGATTATTCAGTCTATGTCCATACCGTTCATATTGGAGTTGGTTAGTCAAAAGAAACTTTATGCTTGAATCCAGAAAATTCTGATTCCTGCATGATCCATTCTGAGTCGAAATGTGAAAGAAACCTCTTCTATCTTCTAACTTTTAATTAATGGTAAAGCAGATATGGTAATCGTATCTCATTTAATAATTATCCCAATTTAGAATTCATTTTATTTTGATTCTAATGAGGGTTCGAGTTCGTGGTACCAATTCCATCAACGGGATTCGAGTTCCTAAGACTGGACTCAAATGAAAAAATGGGAATAAAAAACGGATCTGGACCTGTTTTGTTTTGCACTTATACGTGTCTGGTACTGGTATAGCACGCAGCTTATACAGCTTATAAGAAAAGAAGATTCTTTTGTTGGTTGACCGGGTATGCATGATTCATAATCCAGATGAAATGTTTTTTAGATATGTGATGTGCTGATCAACAATGGAAGGTATCAATTGAAATATCTGTGGCTATTCCCGATTTCATCAACAAACAATCAAGTTCAATAGGAATAGATGCATTGTATTGTACCCAATTTGCATCTGGTTCTAATGAACTGATGAATAATGGAATTGTAAATCCATTGGTAGGCAGAATCGTGGATTTAATTTACTTGACTTTATCGAACGACTCTGGAAGCAAAAAAGCAGAATATGCCGAAAAGAAGCATGCCACCCTTTTGTATTGTTATTGTTCTATTTCAGTAAGAACAAACAACAAACAGTCTTTGGTTTCGGTCAGAAATTTCTGTGATGCCTTAAAATATCCACGATTACCCGCGGTAACAGCTGTATATATAACATAACCCGATGGATACCGAAAGATCATGCTGCTTTGATTCTGATATTCTCAATCAGATTCAAGAATGAATCGAGGACGTTCACTTTATCTTATTTACTTTACTGTGTCTTTTTTTATTCATTTTTTGACTTTTACTATATTTCTTATTATGTTTGATGCTCATGAACAAAGAAATGAAATTAGTTTTAGATTTTGTTTCTCGTCCCATTTATCTGGTTTAGACAGTTGATGATTTAAGGAAAAGCAAAATGAAATTTCATGTTATTATGATGATCAAAATGATCAAATTGACGTCTAGGAGATATACGTAATTAAAGTTATTCGTTGTGATTGCACAGACTTGCTGATTGATTCATAGATCAAATTGAGTCTTTACGGAAGAACTGCTTTCCACCAATAGCAATGATGGCAAAGTACGAGATTTGTTTATGTGAAACCATTTTTAATGAATCCTTGATACTCGATGAAGTCTGAGATTAGTTAATTTATCATTTACCATCAAACCACTTTGGCCCTTTCTGGTTCATTGGAATGGCTTAATCAGTTACTAACTCATTCTTTTCCGGTATTGGAAATCCAATTAAAGATCTTTAGTTTAGCTTAGTCGTTCGAGCAAGAATTGGCTCATTTCACTCATGACTGATTGTCACAAATGATCAGGTTGTTAACTAACTTCTTGTTTATTCGTCTTTCTTATAAATGGTGAAATAAATGATTCATACGCTAGAATCAGGGGGCAAACTGGATACTTGTTAGATATACATATGCGTCCATGGAGAATATTAAAAAATAGAATAAAAGATCAATCAATGACTATTCATGATTTAATTCCATATTGAATCAATCCCGTACCGATTCCGAATTATAGGAATTTTTGTTATGGTAAAACTTCGTTTGAAACGATGTGGTAGAAGGCAACGTGCGACTTGAATGACATGATCGGCTGTGGATTTTTACATCCATCATCTTCAATGAGGATGCTCTTGGCTCGACATATTTTGTTCTGTTTCACCATTACTCCACGATGTTGGGTTGTAATGTAAATAAAATAGTACATGATGGAGCTCGAGAATAAATGATTATCAGAGGCAGGATCTAGGGTTAGTGCCAATTAATAATTTGGAACGACTTCGTAAGTATATCTTCGATATAGAAAAGGTCAAATTGGACCGACTTTTCAATAAAAAAAAAGTTTGCTGTAATTGGTGAGACTATTTCGATGATAAAGAAGTGTATCACAGGGGAATTAATGGAATTGAATCGTTCGTATGATTCTTCGACGTAAAGAAATAGCCAAAAGGTATGTTGCTGCCGTTCCGGAAGATTAAAGATCACCGAAGTAATGTCTAAACCTAATGATTCAAGGATAAGTGATTCCAAAACAAGAAAACACCATTTTCAATGATTGTCTCAATCAAGTGGATTGGATCATAATAAGTAAGAAATGGAAATATATTCCAGACGAGACAAAAAAGGGGTTATAGACCGCTCAATAAATATTTATTTAAGGATTTTTTAAGGATTTCTTTTTGAGTCCTTTGAGAATTACCCAACTTGAGTTATGAGGACGAATGATATTTTTATTTTATAGGAAGGAAGAAGGAAAAAAGACGACTTCAATCATAATTGAATTGATGATTTCAAGGATCCGTTTGCTATAGATTTATATCCATAAATTTTAATCATTCTTTCTCGAGCCGTATGAGGAGAAAACTTCCTATACGTTTCCAGGGGGGGGGGGGGTATTGCCCATCGATCTATCCCAATGAGCCACCTATCGAATCATTGCAATTGATGTCAGATCCCGAAGAGAGGGAAGAGATCTTCGGAAAGTAGGCTTTTACGACCCGATAAAGAATCAAACTTATTTAAATGTTCCTGCTATTCTATATTTCCTTGAAAAAGGAGCTCAACCCACGGGAACTGTTCATGATATTTCAAAAAAGGCAGAGGTATTTAAGGAACTTCGAGTTAATCAAACAAAATGAAATTAATGAAATCAAAAGATGGACCGGTATAGTAGCTAGTTCTAGTTTTGTTTAATTGTTTCTTCGCCACTCTCTCATACCTATTCGCTATTGTTCCTATATGGTTTGAGATAATGTAAGGACAAAGAATGACAAAGAATTTCTTTGTCTTTTTATATTTATATGAATATGAGAGGGATAGAAAAAGGATTATATTATATGTCATAACTGAAATCCATGAAATTAGGGGATTACCATTAATCTGATGGTTTTCCTTGGGACTCCCTCACCTCAAGAAACAAGAGGTCAATCTTTGGGCCTATAGTGATAGTGAATAAATACGATATTCTTTTTTACCTACTTCTTCTTTACTTCACTTCATTTTCATTTCTTGTAGTGCCAATCTAACACAAGGCCTTATCTTATTTATATTTAGTTTATTTATTGTATTTTGTTTGATTTGATTTCCCAATATTTCGTTTGTATTGACAATGGTCTCTCGAACGAATAGAATACAATAGAATTCGATCGTAGATAAATCGATCTATTCTTGCGGTTTCATAGGTTTGGTTTTTTACTTCATTCAAAGGATTGGTTTGAGGGATCGTCTGTGACACAGGAAGTCTTTTTTTTATTTACTAAAGCTATACTTATCTGTGAATCTGCTCTTCTTTATTGTATAGATTTTTTAGAATCATAGTTTCTTCTAAACTTGCTGTTATTCTTATGCTTATGTTAGTTCAATGTTTTGACTTGACTGGTTCCGGTAATTTTGACTTGACTGGTTCCGGTAATCAAATCTCTTGATTTTTATTCCGATCGTAATTAGATCCTTATCTGGGTTGCTAACTCAACGGTAGAGTACTCGGCTTTTAAGTGCGGCTATGATCTTTTACACATTTGGATGAAGCGGATTCGTCCATACCATCGGTAGAGTTTGTAAGACCACGACTGATCCTGAAAGGGAATGAATGGAAAAAACAGCATGTCGTATCAATGGATAACTCTGAGAATACTTCATTCTTATCTGGTCATATCAGATCGGTAAAAAATGTCCTTTTGATTCTTAGCTAGAACGGTTCAAAATTCATTCACAGTTGGGTCAAGTGAATAAATGGATAGAGCTATATGGCTCCAATTATAAGGAAAAACCAAAAGCAACGAGTTTCCGTTCTTATCTGAATTCGAACGAATACCCGATCTAATTAGACGTTAAAAATATATTAGTGCCTGATGCGGGAAAGGGCTCTCCTGCGAGTGGATCATTGATTCCTTTTAAAAAAAATCCTAACTATTCACTGTTCTCCATTAGTTACTGGAGTGTAACCGAATGTGTATAAGAAACGGTGTACTGATAAATATAACTCATTCCAAAGTCAGAAGAGCGATCGGGTTGCAAAAATAAAGGATTTCTAATACACAATCTCTTGTAACTATACCCAAACACGAACGAGTTGGATGGAAAAAGAGAGGATGCGTTGATTAGACGTCTTGTCTCCAGGTATATCAGTTTTTACGATATACCTTGTTAGGACCATATCGCACTATGTATTGATTATTTAATAACCCAAGAAATCCTCCCCCGCATGCGGTTCAAGTTTCATTGCAAACAAATGGATAAATTGCAATACGAATTGCAAGGCTATTTAGAAATAGATAGATACCGGAAACAGCGCTTCTTATATCCACTTCTTTTTCGGGAGTATATCTATGCACTTGCTCATGATCATGGTTTAAATAGTTCGATTTTTTATGAACCCACGGAAAATTTAGGTTATGACAATGACAATAAATCTAGTTCACTAATTGTGAAACGCTTAATTACTCGACTGCATCAACAGAATCATTTGACCATTTCGGTTAATGATTCTAGGTTCGTTGGGCCCAACAGGAGTTTTTATTCTCAAACGATACCAGAGGGTTTTGCAGGAATTATGGAAATTCCATTCTCGGTGCGATTAGTATCTTCCCTAGAAAGAGAAAGAATAGCAAAATATCAGTATCAGAATTTACGATCTATTCATTCAATATTTCCCTTTTTAGAGGACAAATTATCACATTTATATTATGTTTCAGATATACTAATACCCTACCCAATCCATCTGGAAATCTTGCTTCAAACTCTCCGCACTCGGATACGAGATGCTCCTTCTTTGCATTTATTGAGATGTTTTCTACACGAGCATCATAATTGGAATAGCCTTATTACTTCAAATAAATCCATTTCCATTTTTTCAAAGGAAAATCAAAGATTATTCTTGTTCTTGTATAATTCTCATGTATATGAATGCGAATCCGTATTAGTTTTCCTTCGTAAACAATCCTCTCATTTACGGTCAATATCTTCTCTAGCCTTTCTTGAGAGAACACATTTTTATGGAAAAATAAAACATCTTGTAGTGACGCCTCGTAATGATTCTCAAAGGACCCTGCCCCTCTGGTTCTTCAAGGAACCTTTGATGCATTATGTTAGGTATCAAGGAAAATCAATTATGGCTTCAAGGTGTACTAATTTACTGATGAAGAAATGGAAATATTATCTTGTCAATTTCTGGCAATGTCATTTTCACTTATGGTCTCAACCGGGTAGGATCCATATAAATGAATTATCCAATCATTCTTTCTCTTTTCTGGGCTATCTTTCAGGTGTACGACTAACGCCTTGGGTGATAAGGAGTCAAATGCTAGAGAATTCATTTATGATCGATACTGCTATTAAGAGATTCGATACAATAGTCCCAATTTTTCCTCTGATTGGATCGTTGGTTAAAGCAAAATTCTGTAACGTATCAGGGTATCCTATTAGTAAGTCAGTCTGGGCCGATTCGTCGGATTCTGATATTATTGCTCGATTCGGGTGGATATGCAGAAATCTCTCTCATTATCACAGCGGATCCTCAAAAAAACACAGTTTGTGTCGAATAAAGTATATACTTC